TTTCTCATGATCTATACTATTAATGAATATATATGTAGACTTATATCAATTCATTTGTAGAAGACATACTAATCATGTGCCAGGAACCAGATTTGAACTGGTGACACGAGGATTTTCAGTCCTCTGCTCTACCAACTGAGCTATCCCGGCCATTTCCAGCGCATCATTTTTTTTTTTTTTTCTATTTTAATAGATGGCTTGGGTCTATGTCAATTTTTTTTTTTAATAGGAAAAAGGTATTCTAAAGTCCCCTGGAATTTCTTGGCTCTTCAATTCAAAAAGAAGATTTTTTTGTAAGTTTCAGTACAGTAGACAGATAATATGTATTGTTATGTTAATCATTTTAAATTTGAAATGGGGATTCCTTGCTCAAGGATGTTGAGTTGTACGTGTATCATATATATTCCACAAGTATTGTGATAAGAAAAAAATTTCTGCCCAGATCCGTTTTGGAAAGAGTAGAATCAATGATAAACATAATGAATTGTGAATCGCTAACCAAAGGATAGGATAAATAATTAGAAAGGCAAATAAAACGTACCTTTTTCTATTTTTGGGGATAGAGGGACTTGAACCCTCACGATTTTTAAAGTCGACGGATTTTCCTCTTACTATAAATTTCATTTTTGTCCGTATTGACATGTAGAATGGGACTCTATCTTTATTCTATTCTCGTCTGATTAATCAGTTCTTCAACAGATCTATCAGATTATGATGGAGTGAATGATATTTAATCAATGAATATTTGATTCTTTTTTCAACTTGAAGTTGGAATTGATTTACAACAATTCGTTCATTTTGACTATATCATTAAAAAAACATTCGAGTCGTCAGTAATAATTTGAAATACTATTTTATTACGTATACGTATGTATATAGGTTTATCTTTCATCCTTTCTAGAGTTTCTCTGGAAGGATTGGATTCCTTTACCTTTACTAACGCAACGCAGTCAACTCCATTTGTTGGAACAGCTTCCATTGAGTCTCTGCACCTATCCTTTTTGTTTTTCTCGTTCTTGCTTTCGAAACCATTATTTGTTTTCGAAAAACCGGATTTGGCTCAGGATTGCCCATTTTTCATTCCAGGGTTTCTCTGAATTTGAAAGTTATCACTTGGTAAGGTTTCCATACCAAGGCTCAATCCAATTAAGTCCGTAGCGTCTACCAATTTCGCCATATCCCCATTAGTCTCTTATTATTCTATTAATTAGAATCTTATTACTCTATTAATAGTAATATCTCATTAAAATTTAAATGTCCTTGTCTTTTTTCTTTCATTTGTATATCGAAAATTGATCCTATTTTATTTCTTATCTAGCTTATTTGATCTCTATCAGAGACCCATATTTGGTCGAATACAAAATGATTCTATCATTTCTGTATTTGCAATTCAATATAGATAGATAGATACACATATCTATTTTTCTCTCGTTCTATTATTTTTCTCGTAAAATTTAGAATACTTGAATGGTCGATTCTTTTTTTTTTTTTTCGTCTTATCTTCCACCTTTCAGAATGAAAAGAGCGGAATGCTTCATTATGGTCTGAATTGGATTGTACCTTTCTCTTTCATTTTGATTTATTTTTTATTCTCCTTAAGGGGGCTCTCCTATAACAGAACTCAAAAAAAAAACTTTTCCTTTAAATTTTTTTTTTATGATTATTCTAGGATTATTATATATCATTTTACATATATTACATTCTAAATATATTAATTCTTTTTTTTTTCTATAGAAAATATCTATTAGCAAAATGATTTCATTTAATATAGAATTATTATTAATAGAATAGACATTAACTAATTTGTAAATAATCTTTTTTGAAAAAAAAAAAAAAAAGAGAAAATGAAAAATTATATTCTTTTCTATATTCATTTTTTTTTTCTCTATTCATATTACTTATGACTAGATAAGAATGAGCAGTTAATAGATAAGATCTCAAGAATTTACTAACTTTCTATATATGTAAAATTTCTGTTATGTAAGCCCGCTTAGCTCAGAGGTTAGAGCATCGCATTTGTAATGCGATGGTCATCGGTTCGATTCCGATAGCCGGCTTTTCATTATTTGTTTGATTTTTGACATAATTGATACTGTGAAATCAAATAAATAGAGAGAAATAGCGAAAAGGTTTCTTCCCTTTTTTCAAGAGTCACCGATTTATTATATTATATCGTAGGAACTTAAAATTATGAATAAAAAAGGGGAGGGGTTTGATTTCGGGAGAACAAATCCAGAACCAGAAGGGTACTCTTATTTTTTTTTTATTTACATATACAATAATGTCCAGATATTGATAGAATTCATCTAATTATTCTTTCTAGTACAATACTTTACTAGATTTCGAGTTATTTATTATATTTATAATTTAGTTTAGTTTTTTTGTTATTATTTAGGTTTATGAAAAAAAAGGAGTCTTTATGTCACGTTACAGAGGGCCTCGTTTCAAAAAAATACGCCGTCTGGGGGCTTTACCGGGACTAACTAATAAAAAGCCCAGA